TCCTTGATCATGAGACATATAATTGTCACTATAAATAAGAACCATGATTCCAACAGTAGTGATTAGTATTGACATAATAGAAGTAAGTGGGTCGATTAAATGGCCGAACTCGAAAGAAAAATCATTATTGATAGTCCAAGAACATAGATATTGATAGACGGAACTGCCATTTATTTGTTGAATAGATATATCGGCCGAAAAAACCATAACTATACTTAACAATGAAACACTAGGAAAAGCCCACATACGACGAGCATTTTTTGTCACAGTCGGAACAAGTAGAAGTCCCAATCCTATTGATATAGTAACTGGAAGTGGAACGAAAGGTATGATCCATGCATATTGATATGTATGTTCCATAATAAAATCAAACTTTTTAATTCTTATTAATTGTTTCCGATTCCCCAGTTCTTCTATCTTTCGGAAGGAGCAATAATCAAATAAATAAGAAAATCAAGATTTAAAAGAATTCAAAATGATATTTGAATTCTTCATTATTCAGACTCTTCTCTTTCTCCAATATTGAAAAAAAAAAAAAATTTCAAATAAAGAAGTTACAATTGAATTGGTCAAATAACCAAGTTAATGTGACTTTTTAAGTAAGATATTTTATCTTATAAAGAAAGAATAGGATTTTTTCAATCATTTAACTATTATGTCGAATGAATATGAATATTCATTTAGTACGAATTATTCGTTCTCGGGGCATTGTATGTATATATAATAGAGATGTAAAACAAAAAATTCTTTTGAAAATCACATCGTTTTTCTTCTATTTCTTTTTTCTTTGTCCCTAGTGTACTCTAGGCGGTACACATGTATCCACACTTTTGTATGTTATGGGGGAAGGAAGTATCCGCTACGGAATAAATATAGATAATCAATGCCAAGAGCGATCCATTATGAACAATACATATACATGTCTTTCACATCCAACTATAAAAGTCTCTTCTTTATTTAAAAATTGAAATGGCGGTTCCAAAGAAACGTACTTCTATGTCAAAAAAGCGTATTCGTAGAAATATTTGGAAGAAAAAGGGATATTGGGCAGCGGTAAAAGCTTTATCTTTAGCTAAATCTATTTCTACCGGGTATTCAAAAAGTTTTTTTTGTCCGACAAACAGGTAATAAAGCTTTGGAATAATCTGAATCGACATGACTCGATGAATTGGATGATTTATAAAATCAAAATAAATAATTCACATGTTTTGAACTCATCTATATGAAATAGAACTGAACCGGCTGTTGTGGTATGTGGAAGAAAAATTCTTCTATCTATTGGGTTCTAATAACAATACTATTTTATTTATTTATTTATTTTGAAAAAAGAAAATAAATAAATAAAATAAATAAAAGGTTTGACTTTTCATTAAAGTCAATTTTTATCATAGGAGAGATGGGGATTGTTATTTTCCCCATCAATTCACTTTTCACAATAAAAAAATTTTTGTGAAAGGTGAATTTGATTATGTATCCCAAATAGTTATACGTCATTAATATTTTTGGAAAATTTGAAACAAGTATGAATGACGCTCCCTTTATGAAAAATTTTTTTCCGTAGGCGGGTATAAAATCTGTAGTAAAAATTACTGAATCCTTGAAACTATGAAAATAATGGATTTTCATATTTTAAGACTTTGCTTTGTAACTTTTCGGATCCGCTTTAGATCGATATTTATGTGTGAACAAGAAGTCAATCTTTCGCAATCCAAAATAGATTCGGATATATAGATTGATCAATTCTAGGGTCCAAGCGTAAGATCTATTTTAGGTATGGATTTTCTTTCTAATAGACTTTATTTAATTTATATGTAAATTACATACCTTATGAGAAAAGAAAATTCTGATAGAGATTGAAACTCTTTTATTTTATATGCAGCCCAATACCTAACCAGTTTGGTAAATCTTCATACGACGAATTATGTATACAATCAGGATCCCAACCATTAATACAGTTTGAATACCAAACTAAATAAAAATTTCCAGAAAGCCCTTGGATCTAGTTATCCAATTGTGATACATAAAAAAGCCTATTTATTTATTTATTTATTTTCTTTTGTTCATTGAAACATGAATTATCAAAAATACTGAAGGTAAATTTCTTAGTTCTAGACCTCAACTGAGGCCATAACCGTCTAGTTCCAACTGTTCCGAGAGAGTTTATACTACGTGAAAACCCGTTGTTAAAAATGACAGCACATTGCAATAATATTATTGAGCGTTCAAATATTCATTTGAACAAGTCTTTATTCGTCGATTCTAACGTTTCCTAAAACATATTGCATTGAATTCTTCAATATTGACGATTGAACATCATATGGACTATTATGACTTCGATCAAGCCGCTATGGTGAAATCGGTAGACACGCTGCTCTTAGGAAGCAGTGCTAAAGCATCTCGGTTCGAATCCGAGTGGCGGCATCTCTAAGGGGGGCACAAGAAATCCTATAATAAATATAATTCGGAACTACAATTTTGTAATTGGAGACTCCTTTTTAATAATTTTTTATGATATTTACGACCCTAGAACATATATTAACTCATATCTCTTTTTCGATCGTTTCAATTGTTATTACGATTCATTTGATGACTTTCTTAGTCCATGAAATTGTAGGACTATATGATTCGTCAGAAAAAGGCATGATAGCCGCTTTTTTCTGTATAACAGGATTATTAGTTACTCGTTGGATTTATTCGGGACATTTTCCATTAAGTGATTTATATGAATCATTAATCTTCCTTTCGTGGAGTTTCTCCATTATTCATATGGTTCCTAAAATAGAGAACCACAAAAAGAAAAATGATTTAAGCACAATAATTGCGCCAAGCGCTATTTTTACCCAAGGCTTTGCGACTTCGGGTCTTTCAACTCAAATACATCAATCTGCAATATTAGTCCCCGCTCTACAATCCCAGTGGTTAATGATGCACGTAAGTATGATGGTATTGAGCTATGCAGCTCTTTTATGCGGATCATTATTATCAATAGCTCTTTTATTCATTACATTTCGAAAAAACATAGGCATTGTTGGCAAAAGCAATAATTTATTAATTGGGTCATTTTACTTTGGTGAGATCCACTACTTGAATGAAAAAAGAAGTTTTTTACAGAGCACTTCTTTTCTTTCATTTAGAAATTATCACAGGTATCAATTGACTCAGCGATTGGATCATTGGAGTTATCGTATCATTAGTCTAGGGTTTACCTTTTTAACTATAGGTATTCTTTCTGGAGCGGTATGGGCTAATGAGGCATGGGGATCTTATTGGAATTGGGACCCCAAGGAAACTTGGGCATTTATTACTTGGACCATATTCGCGATTTATTTACATATTAGAACAAATCGGAATTTGCAAGGCGCGAATTCGGCAATTGTGGCTTCTGCGGGATTTCTTATAATTTGGATATGCTATTTTGGGGTCAATCTATTAGGAATAGGACTACATAGTTATGGTTCATTCACATTAACATCTAATTGAAGAAATGGACTAAATACATAGGAATATCAATCCATATAAGGAAAGTTTGTGCGAGTTTTTGAGGACCATTTAGTAGTGATTGAAAATGTAAATGGTCCTCAAAAACTCGAGATGTATCTGACGATTCACTTCATTTTTTCTTTTGTTTTTTCATTGTACAGTGAACGATCTTTTAAATCACAGGATTATTTGACGTCTTATTGATGAAAACTATTTATAAAAGTAATTAGATAGAATAGTTTCTGCCTTGTCAACTGATAGTGAGAGAAGGAAATCGGGATAAATACCGATACCTATTACGGGTAGAAAGATACAGATCGAAACAAATAGTTCGCGTGGTCCAGAATCCAAAAAAGAAGAATTTGGAACATGAAACAGCTTGTATCCATAGAATATCTGACGTGACATAGATAATGAATAAATAGGAGTTAATATCATTCCAATTGCCATTACAAAAGTAATTATTACTTTTGGCATTAAAAGATATTTCGGACTAGTAATTATTCCAAAAAAGACTACCGATTCTGCAACAAAACCACTCATTCCTGGCAACGCAAGAGAAGCCATCGAGAAACTACTGAACATGGTAAATATTTTTGGCATGGGGATGGCTATTCCTCCCATTTCGTCGAGATAAACAAGACGTATTCTATCGTACGTCGTTCCTGCCAAGAAAAAAAGTGCAGCGCCAATAAATCCATGAGAAATTATTTGTAAAATAGCTCCATTGAGACCCATATCGGTTATGGAACCAATTCCTATAATTGTGAAACCCATATGAGATACCGAGGAATAGGCTATTCTCTTTTTTAAATTGCGTTGACCTGGAGAAGTTGAAGCTGCATAGATTATTTGAATCGTTCCTACTATTATCAACCAAGGAGAAAATATCGAATGGGCGTGGGGTAATAATTCCATATTGATCCGAATTAACCCATAAGCTCCCATTTTTAATAAGATTCCGGCTAGAAGCATACATGTACTGTAATGTGCTTCTCCATGGGTATCTGGTAACCATGTATGTAAGGGTAGACTCGGCGATTTGACAGCATAAGCAATAAAGAAACCAAAATAGAATATTATTTCCAATTCCAAGGGATATGATTGATTAGCTGATGTTTCAAAATTTAATGTTGGTTCATTAGGACCATATAAACCCATACCTAGAACTCCCATTAAGAGAAAAATTGAACCTCCCGCAGTGTACAAAATAAACTTTGTAGCTGAGTACAGACGTTTCTTACCTCCCCACATGGATAAAAGTAGGTAAACAGGAATTAATTCCAACTCCCACATGATGAAAAAAAGTAAAAGGTCCCGAGAAGAAAATAATCCTATTTGACCGCTGTACATTCCTAACATTAGGAAATAGAACAATCGTGAATCTCGAGTAACTGGCCGAGCCGCTAAAGTAGCTAAAGTAGTGATGAATCCCGTCAGTAAAATGGGTCCTATGGAAAGTCCATCGATTCCTAGTCTCCAGTGAAAATCAAAAATATTTATCCATTTATAATCCTCCTTCAATTGGATTAATGGATCGTCAAATTGAAAATGATAACAGAATGCATAAGTTGTTAGAAGGAGTTCTAACATGGAGATACAAATAGTGTACCACCGAACTACCCTATTTCCTCTATGAGGGAGAAAGAAAATTGATAAACCCGCGGATATTGGAAAAACGACAATTATTGTTAACCAAGGAAAATAACTCGTGATAAAGACAAGATAGACTTTGACCAGAAAAACCCGCACTCGAGAAAATCGATTTTCTCGAGTGCGGGTTTTTGTCGGTAAAAAGGAATCAAATGGATTCAAGTGGAATTGTATAAAACGTATCAATAAGCTAGACCCATGCTGCGAGTTGTCTCATGCCATAAATAAACCCGGACACTCAAGAAATCTGTTGGACAAGCGGATTCACATCTCTTACAACCTACACAGTCCTCCGTTCTTGGAGCAGAAGCAATTTGCTTAGCTTTGCATCCGTCCCAAGGTATCATTTCCAATACATCTGTGGGACAAGCTCGTACACATTGAGTACACCCTATACATGTATCATAAATCTTTACTGAATGTGACATTGGATTTATCCATTTTTTGAACGTTATCAATTTTCGATCTGGTCAAATAAGTAGTAACTGAATCATATATTGTAAACACCAGACGAATCAATAGTTTACCAGAATTTTTTTGATAATCAATCTCCTTCTGGATCTGTTCATGAAAGAGAGCCAAGATATTTTGATATTTTACGTTTCAGCAAACATAGTCATACGGGTTATCCATAACACACTAATTTGAATTAGTAAAGATTCTATCTGTCTTTATTTATATCATTACGACTATCGACTATTTATTCAACAAATTCGATTGATTGATACGAGTTGATTTTCTGTTACGATAGATCGACGAAATAATAGCCGGTCCAATAGCAGCTTCAGCGGCTGCAATAGCTATAACAAAGATCGAGAAAATGTCTCCTTTTAATTGACGACTATCAAATAAATTTGAAAATGTTACTAGATTTATATTAACCGCATTCAGTATAAGCTCAAGACACATAAGCGCTCTAACCATGTTTCGGCTTGTGATCAATCCATAAATACCGATAGAAAATAAATAGGCACTTAAAATAAGTACATGCTCAGTCATCATTGACCAACTCCTCATCAATCGAGATTGATTTCAATATGAACAAGAGTCAAATTTCACCGATTTGATTGACTAGAATCTAACAAGTACGAAACAAAGGAAGGTATCAGTAATAGATCGAACTAAAACTCAAACCCCTTCAATTTCATAGATAACAGTAAAATAGAAAAATAGAACTGAAGAAAAATTGATGTGATATGATAATCATAACACAGAACAAAACAGGGCCTTTTTTCTTATTTTGAATTTATAATTCTAAGTATTTATTACTGACGAGCCATAGCAATTGCACCTATCAAGGCAACTAAAAGAATTATAGAAATGAGTTCAAAGGGAAGATAAAAATCTGTTGATAAATGAATTCCTATTTGTTGAACGCTACTTGTCAGGTCCTGCTCTATAATCTGGTTTGATCTTGTAGTCCAAATAATCCCGTACCATGACGTATTTGAAATAATAGTAATTAGTGAAAAAAGAATACTCGTACAAACCAGTAAAGTGACTCCATCCCCAACTGTCAAAAGATATAAATCCTTGTAATATTCTGAACCATTCATGAACATCACAGCAAATACGATTAAGACATTTATGGCCCCTACGTAAATAAGGAGCTGTGCAGCGGCTACAAAATAGGAGTTAGATGGAATATGGAATAAAGATATACAAACAAGAACTAATCCCAATGAAAAGGCAGAATAAATTGGATTGGTAAATAATACCACTCCTAGGCCTCCTAATATAAGACCCGATCCCAGAAGCACTAAAAGAATATCATGTATTGGTCCAGGTAAATCCATTATGTGTAAAATAAAAATAAGAAATAAATAAGTTGAAATATTTCATGACCTTACTGACTACTGACCGGGCCAGGAACAAGAAGGTTACCCTTTATTTCTTTTTTTTGTAAAGGATACGTTCCTAATTGAATTGAATCCCAGTGTGGTGTGGATTGATGTAGATACACTTATTGGACCAATCCTTCTTCTGTATCCGAAAGAGCAGTTGGAATTGTATATTTCGAAATCATTACGGATATATGAATCTATTCTAAATCCAAATCAAGCCGTGATTCTCAACAATCAACGGTTATGTTTTGTAGTTACTAACCAACCAAAAAGAAAGAAACTACACTCCTTTAGATCAAAACTGAATCTTAGTAATCGTTCTTGAATTAAGGGGGTTGGTTATCCGTGGCTATTTTTATTTGAGTCGAATTCATAATTGGTCGAATTGTGTAATCGCCAATTACTGACATTGGTAACCGACCCAAAGCAATTTGATTAAAATTCAACTCGTGACGATCATAAGTAGAAAGTTCATATTCTTCAGTCATTGATAAACAGTTTGTTGGACAATACTCGACGCAGT